TGCCTATCCGAACTCAATTCATTATTTCGGGATAGGAATAAAAGAAAAAGAGGTCTTTGGGATGAAAAAAAAAAAATAGCAGGTTTCTTTTTTTTTTATTTTGGACAAACAATATTTCTGTTTTTTTCCTTCGTTCTTTGCATTGAAAAATCGAGTAAAAAAAAAAAAATGATATGATTCAACCCCAGACCCATTTGAATGTCGCGGACAACAGCGGGGCCCGAGAATTGATGTGTATTCGAATCATAGGAACTAGTAATCGCCGATACGCTAATATTGGTGACGTTATTGTTGCTGTGATCAAAGAAGCAGTACCAAATATGCCTCTAGAAAGATCAGAAGTAATCAGAGCTGTAATTGTACGTACCTGTAAAGAACTCAAACGTGACAACGGTATGATAATACGATATGATGACAATGCTGCAGTTATTGTTGATCAAGAAGGAAACCCAAAAGGAACTCGAATTTTTGGTGCGATCGTCCGGGAATTGAGACAGTTAAATTTGACTAAAATAGTTTCCTTAGCCCCTGAGGTATTATAAGACCAGACCATGATATAGGTATAGTAAGTGAATGAAATAGATTACTTAGTAGATTGTGTTTCACGCATATACCTTGAATTTATTATTTAATAGAATTCATAAATAAAAAAGAAAAAAAAAGCATGTTGATTATATCCAAATTAGGAGGCACCAATAATTTTAGTTCATCATGGGCAGGGACACTATTGCTGACATAATAACCTCTATACGAAATGCCGACATGGATAGAAAAGTAACGGTTCGAATAGCATCTACTAATATCACCGAAAACATTGTTAAAATACTTTTACGGGAAGGTTTTATCGAAAACGTGAGGAAACATCAGGAAAGCAACAAATATTTTTTGGTTTTAACCCTGCGACATAGAAGGAATAGGAAAGGAACATATAGAACTATTTTAAATTTAAAACGAATCAGTCGACCTGGTCTACGAATCTATTCTAACTATCAACGAATTCCTAGAATTTTAGGTGGTATGGGGATTGTAATTCTTTCTACTTCGAGAGGTATAATGACAGACCGAGAAGCTCGCCTAGAAAGAATTGGTGGAGAAATTTTGTGTTATATATGGTAATCCTTCTGATATTCGAATTGGATCCGTAACTTACTATTTGTGAAAAAAAAGAGAAAGGGCGGGTTGTCTAATATCACTACTCCTCCATTAATTAATACTTTAAGGGGGTTTTACCTGGAATGAAAGAACAAAAATGGACTCATGAAGGTTTAATTACTGAATCACTTCCCAATGGTATGTTCCGGGTGCGTTTAGATAATGAAAATATGATTCTAGGTTATGTTTCAGGAAAGATCCGACGTAGTTTTATACGGATACTACCAGGAGATAGAGTCAAAATTGAAGTAAGTCGTTATGATTCAACCAAAGGGCGTATAATTTATAGAATCCGAAACAAAGATTCGAATAATTAGGCAGTTTTTTCAACTTCAACATTCCTTTTTTCACGGAGATACAATTCGAAGTTCAAAATTTCAAGAAACTTATTTTCTTCCAAGAAGTAGATTCTTAATTAAGTTAAGGAATAACAAATATGAAAATAAGAGCTTCTGTTCGTAAAATTTGCGAAAAATGTCGATTGATCCGTAGGCGGGGACGAATTATAGTAATTTGTCCCAACCCGAGACATAAACAAAGACAAGGGTAATTTTTCTAAAAGGGATTCTCTAAAGAACCCAATGTACAATAAAAAAAATCATGTTTTGACATGAAATAGATATATCCATATATCTTTTACTCATATTTATGAGATGATAAAATATGGCAAAACCTATACCAAGAATTGGTTCACGTCGGAATGGACGTATTGGTTCACGTAAGAGTGCGCGTAGAATACCAAAGGGAGTTATTCATGTTCAAGCAAGTTTTAACAATACCATTGTGACCGTTACAGATGTACGGGGTCGGGTGCTTTCTTGGTCCTCGGCTGGTACTTGTGGATTCAGGGGTACAAGAAGAGGGACGCCATTTGCTGCTCAAACTGCAGCAGGAAATGCTATTCGTACAGTAGTGGATCAAGGTATGCAACGAGCAGAAGTCATGATAAAGGGTCCTGGTCTCGGAAGAGATGCAGCATTACGAGCTATTCGTAGAAGTGGTATACTATTAAGTTTCGTACGGGATGTAACTCCTATGCCACATAACGGCTGTCGACCTCCTAAAAAAAGACGTGTATAGGAATAAACTGTGTAGAAATAAACATTGAAGAGATTTCAAGAGAAATAAATGATTCAATGAGCTGATCAAGTAATATTACTATGGTTCGAGAGAAAGTAAGAGTATCTACTCGGACACTGCAGTGGAAGTGTGTTGAATCAAGAGTAGACAATAAGCGTCTTTGTTATGGACGCTTTATTCTGTCTCCACTTATTAAAGGTCAAGCCGACACAATAGGCATTGCGATGCGAAGAGCTTTGCTTGGAGAAATAGAAGGAACATGTATCAC